TACCTAAAAATGTAAAAAGGTATTTTATTAATTAAAATGAAATTGGGTTAAAGAGTTTATATAGTGATACTAATTTAGAAAAATAATGATTTAGAAGATTATAAAACATATTTAAAACTTAATCAATTAGTTTAGTTTCAACGAACTCTTCTTTATAATATATAATATAACTCAATAATAAAAATAAATTTATTATTGAGTCAAGTCGATGGGGAAAGTGAGAATCCCCATCCCGAAAATGATAAAACATACTAAAACGAAAGGTGAACCCTTGTGCTTGCATTTATCCTTTTTTCAAACAAAAAAGTACCGTTAATTTTTCGAATTAAGTAGACAACAGAATTCTTATCTATATCAGAAACGAAAGAAAAAAGACGCCTTCTAAATTAAAACATTATGAAACTAATTATTTTTATTTATTTATATATTTATTATATATAAATTATTTTATATAAAAATAATTTTATATAAATTTATATTATTTTACTATTATGATGTTAATTATAATTCTTATAACTTATAAATCTTATAAAAAAATTAGAAACAAAATTAGATTACTTTTCTAATTCGACCGATTCAGATTATTTATTGTATTGTTTGATTACTATTATTTATTTGTTACACAAAAAAAACTTTTAGAACTCCCGGTAGAAAGAGATTTCGCTAACGAAAAAGCTTTCAATGCTGCCCGATATCCCTTCCTTTTCCAAATATTTTTACGAATCCGTTTTTTTGAAATAGAGGTGCGTTTTTTTGGAACTGCCATTAAAAAATTATAATAGGTTCTTCGGTTGGATGTGAAAGACATCTATTGTTCAAAAAAAAAATTCTTTACTGTTCTCTATCTATTTATTATCTAAATTATACTCCCTTCATAAAAAAGGGGGATGTGTAAAAATCGCATAAAATATTACTAACAACAATCCCCTATGCCAAAGAAAAGAATAGAATTGATTGAAGTTGATAAAATAAAAAAATCCAATACAAACAAAAAAGAAAAGATTGTGCGTTTCGTTTTCTTTCTATTTTCGTCGTGTTACATTTATACATGTAATAAAATACATCAAAAGTTTAATAACCCAACCCCTCTCTCGCTTAATTAAAAAAACTTTAATAATTTTCTATTATATTAATTTTAATTAATTTAATTGGTCAAACTCGAAGAAAGAGTACACCCAACTTTAATTCTCAAATTCGAATGGGACTAGTAGTTAATCTGTTAAAGGATACAAAATACATAATTTTTTATTATATAAAGGCATTTTATTTGCCCTTTTTTTTTATTTTACATAAAATAAAGTGTTGGATATCATAGCATTTACTACAAATAGCTTTTATTGTAATGGAAGACAATCAATTAGTTACAAAACAAATTGTTTAATGATTCTGAATAACCGAATTACAATAAATAGTTTTTATTGATCAAGTTATGCGCTTTATGATTCATACCAAATACTGTTTTTGGTGTAATTATTTATCCTCGCTCTATAGATATAAATAAATTATTGTAATACGTAATAATTATAATTAAAATTTTATTTAAGTTTTATTTTATATATCTTATCTTAATTTTTTTTTTTTATTAACTGACCCCTTTCAACAGAAAACAAATAAGAACCGGTGAATCAGAAACAATTAATTAAGAAAAATATTTTATTTTTTTTTATGGAATATACATATAAATATTCATGGATTATACCTTTCATTCCACTTCCAGTTCCGATGTTAATTGGAGCAGGACTTCTACTTTTTCCAACGGCAACAAAAAATCTTCGACGTATGTGGGCTTTTCCGAGTGTTTTATTGTTAAGTATAGTTATGATTTTTTCAGCCCATTTTTCTATTCAGCAAATAAATCACAATTCCGTCTATCAATATGTATGGTCTTGGACCATCAATAATGATTTTTCTTTAGAATTTGGCTGCTTGGTTGATCCACTTACTTCTATTATGTCAATATTAATCACTACTGTTGGAATGATGGTTCTTATTTATAGTGATAATTATATGTCTCATGATCAGGAATATTTGAGATTTTTTGCTTATATGAGTTTTTCCAATACTTCAATGTTGGGATTAGTTACTAGTTCTAATTTGATACAAATTTATATTTTTTGGGAATTGGTTGGAATGTGTTCTTATCTATTAATAGGTTTTTGGTTCACACGACCTAGTGCGGCGAATGCTTGTCAAAAAGCGTTTGTAACTAATCGTGTCGGGGATTTTGGTTTATTATTAGGAATTTTGGGTTTTTATTGGATAACGGGTAGTTTTGAATTTCGGGATTTGTTTGAGATATTTAATAGCTTGGTTTATAATAATGAGGTTAATTTTTTATTTGTTACCTTATGCGCCTTCCTATTATTTGCCGGCGCAGTTGCAAAATCCGCCCAATTTCCCCTTCATGTATGGTTACCTGATGCCATGGAAGGGCCTACCCCCATTTCGGCTCTTATACATGCCGCTACTATGGTAGCAGCAGGAATTTTTCTTGTAGCTC